AAAAAAAAAACACCGTATATTTATGGCAAAAAATTCACCGGTGAATTTTTGCAAAATTTAGCCCGCGCAAAATTGTGGGCCGTGATTCAACTAAAAAGTCCTTCTCATCACTTTCTTGGTTTAGGGGTTTAACAAGAAGTAATAGTAATGTCAGGACTAAAGGGGGGTAGGGGGGTTTAACGCGTAGAAGCCAGGGGGGACGTGAGCGATAAGCTGCTAGAATGACAGGTTCTTTATGCACTTGATATCACTTATGTTGTTATATTTAAGAATATCCTTTAGCTTTTCAGAAGTAGTCCGCGGGCAAGGTCCAGTTCAACCTAAATTAATTAACATTAGTATGCGCTCTGTAATGCCAAGTGGAAGGAGGAAAAAAAAAGACAACGTTATGCATATAAAAGAATGCCCGGCTTGGTGGGTAACGAGTCGATAGACCTCCACCATCGTGATGTAAGGATAGTTAATTGAAGGGAGGTTTAAGCTGTATTATGGCCCTGAAATAGGAACCAAATGCCAGTAATAGTTCATTAATTAGCTACCCCCCACGGTAGTTCCCCCTGACCCATCATGCATGATATGCCTTATATGCGACTGGTTGGTGGGCTCTTACTGCTCATACAAGTACTTTGGCAATAATAGTGGGGCCAGGCGAGGAAACTGTTTAGAAGAAGTTATGGGGATAAATCTATTTGGTTCGGTCTAGTTCATTATAGATGGTGATTAATTTTTGAGGGTCTATGTAACTCATAGTAGGCATGTTGCTTGATTGTTTACATTAAATTAATGGTTTTTATACATATTTTGGTTGAAGGCATATATGTAATATTATACATAATATGCACCCCCAGAAAACCCCTAGTAACCCCGGGGTAAGGGGTTGACTAAGGGGTGGGGGCGCGGGGTGGGCGTGGGGGCCGGAGCAGGGGGTAGTTTAACCGAGAATCTTAGCTTTGGGAGTTAAGGGTGGGAGTTCGATTCTCTCCTCTCTGAGCAAAAGGGAGGAATTGAACCTCCAGCCTCCGACTTACAAGGCCGGCGCTCTTTCGTTGAGCTTCTGATGCAGGCTCATTTAAGAGATTTGTTCTCAACTAGTCCTGCGAGGGGCGACAGAATGAGGAAGATTGAGAAGTAAATTACGGAGGCAACCTGGCCAATTTCAACGAAGGGGTGCTCGACGGGCATGCCTCCGATTCAGGTAAGGATAATTACGTCAGCTACAAGGGCTCAGAAGAGGAATTGGGTGAAGGGGCGGAAGGTCAGGCCTCGTTGTTTAGAGGTGTGTAGGATGGGTACAAGCATAAGAACAAGAATGGAGAAGAGGAGGGCCAGGACACCCCCAAGTTTATTGGGAATGGAGCGCAGGATTGCATAGGCAAACAGGAAATATCATTCGGGCTTGATATGGGGTGGGGTAACGAGGGGGTTGGCCGCCGTGAAGTTGTCCGGATCCCCGAGGAGATTTGGCGAGAATAGGGCCAGGGACACTAGAGCGAGGAAGAGGACAACGAAGCCCACTAGGTCTTTAATAATAAAATAGGAGTGGAAGGGGATCTTGTCTGCGTCCGAGTTAAGTCCGACGGGGTTGTTAGAGCCCGTTTGGTGGAGGAAAAGAAGGTGAACAACAGTGGCAGCGGCAATGATAAAGGGGAGGATAAAGTGGAAGGCGAAGAACCGGGTGAGGGTGGCGTTGTCTACTGAGAAGCCTCCTCATAGTCATAAGACTAGGTCGAGTCCCATGTAGGGGACAGCCGAGAGCAGGTTAGTAATAACTGTTGCCCCTCAGAACGACATTTGTCCTCAAGGGAGTACGTAGCCCACAAAAGCAGTTATCATCACTAGGAGAAGGAGGACGACACCAACGTTTCAAGTCTCCTTGTAGAGGAAGGAACCGTAGTAGAGGCCGCGGCCAATATGGAGGTAGATACAAATGAAAAAGAAAGATGCTCCGTTGGCATGCATATTTCGGATGAGTCAGCCGTAGTTAACGTCCCGGCATAGGTGAACTACAGAGGAGAATGCGGTGGAGGTCTCCGCGGTGTAGTGTATTGCGAGGAAGAGGCCTGTGAGGATTTGGATAATAAGGCACAACCCAAGTAGGGAGCCAAAATTTCACCAAATTGAAATGCTCGAGGGCGCAGGTAAGTCAACTAAAGCGTCATTAGTAATTTTCAGGAGGGGGTGGGTTTTCCGAAGGTTGGCCATTAAGTTCTTGTAGTTGAATTAACAACGGTGGTTTTTCAAGTCACTGGCCCTGGTTAGAGTCCTGGCAGGAATTATGGCTTACACGATATGTTTATTTTTAATTGGCTTAGTACTGGGTTTAGTTGCCGTAGCGTCAAACCCGGCCCCGTACTTTGCTGCGTTGGGTTTGGTAATGGCGGCGGGGGCGGGGTGTGGCGTCTTGGTAGGGCACGGAGGGTCCTTCTTGTCCCTAATTCTTTTTCTAATCTACTTGGGGGGAATGCTAGTGGTGTTTGCTTATTCTGCGGCCCTGGCCGCAGAGCCCTATCCCGAGACTTGAGGGGACCGCTCTGTGTTGGGGTATGTGGCTGGATATTTTCTGGCGGTGTCAGCGATGGCTGGGTGGCTTTCAGGGGAGTGGCACGAATCCTCATGAGTGGTGGTAGATGAATTCAAAGAGTTTGCCGTCGTGCGCGGCGATTCAGGTGGGGTGGCCCTGATATTTTCCTCAGGGGGAGGCGTCCTCGTGGCGTGCGCTGGGGTCCTCTTACTCACCTTATTCGTAGTTCTCGAGCTGACACGTGGTCTGAGCCGGGGGGCCTTGCGGGCAGTCTAAACAAGGGCTATAATCACAGCCAGGGCAATGGTCAAGAAAAATAGGGAGAGGTACTTCTTGATTATACCCTGTTGCAGGTCAGTGGTGGTTGACGCTGCGGGGAGGTGGATGGCAGATATTGCTTTGGGTCCTACCTTTTCGAATCATGTTTGGTCAACCATTTGACTTGCAATAGCCTGACCCAGGGACAGGTTAAGGTAAGGCATAGAGCGGTGAACGGTTGCGGGGAAGAACCCAAGCATATTGGAGAAGTTGTGAAGGGTGAGGGAGGGGGTGATTTTAAATTGCTTTGAAGTTAAAGAGGCAAGTTCAAGGGCTGTGAGGAGGCCAAGAATGGTGACCAGAAGGGCGCTAAGTTTAAGAAGGGGCGGCATGGTCATAACGGGCGTTTTAGAGGGGAGGAAGTTAGAAGTAATGATTAGGCCTGCAACGATGCTTCCCCAGGCGAGGCGTTTGATGGGGTTAATAACGGATGGGTTGTTCTCATTAATGGGGGAGAGGGCTGGGAATCGGGGGTGGCCCATGGCCACGAAGTAGACAACGCGAAGGCTGTAGATCGCTGTAAAGGAGGTGGCTAGAAGAGTGAGGGCTAGGGCTCAGGCGTTAAGGTAAGATGTGTTTAAAGCCTCAATGATGGCGTCTTTAGAGAAGAAGCCCGCAAGGAAAGGGGTTCCCGTGAGAGCAAGGCTGCCGATAGTTAGGCAAGAGGAGGTGAAGGGGGTGAGGTTGTGCAGGCCCCCCATCTTTCGAATGTCTTGCTCGTCATTCAGGCTATGAATAATCGACCCGGAGCATAGGAATAATATAGCCTTAAAAAATGCGTGGGTACAGATGTGGAGAAAAGCAAGTTGTGGTTGGTTAAGGCCAATAGTAACTATCATGAGACCAAGCTGGCTCGAAGTAGAGAAAGCAACAATTTTCTTGATGTCGTTCTGGGTAAGAGCGCAAGTAGCAGTGAAGAGGGTGGTGAGGGCTCCCAGGCACAGGCAGGTGGTGAGGGCTGTCGGGTTGTTTTCCATGAGGGGGCTGGTTCGGATTAGAAGGAAAATCCCAGCAACAACCATTGTGCTTGAGTGGAGCAGGGCTGAGACGGGGGTGGGGCCTTCTATGGCAGAGGGAAGCCAGGGGTGTAAGCCGAATTGTGCGGATTTCCCAGTTGCCGCGAGGATCAGGCCCATTAAGGGGAGGGTGAGGTCAAGGCCCTGCGAGGAAGCAAACATTTGTTGCATTTCCCACGAGTTGAGCTGCATGGCGAACCATGCTATGCTAAGAATGAGCCCGATGTCCCCAACCCGGTTGTAAATAACGGCTTGAAGGGCGGCTGTATTAGCATCCGCCCGCCCATACCACCAACCAATGAGGAGGAAAGACATGATGCCCACGCCTTCCCAACCGATGAAGAACTGGAACATGTTGTTAGCCGTGACCAGGACAACTATGGCCACTAAGAATAGGAGTAGGTACTTGAAGAACCGATTTATATTGGGGTCCGCGTGCATATACCAGGAGGCAAATTCCAGAATAGACCAGGTCACGTAAAGGGCGACGGGGGTGAAGATAATGGAGTAGTGGTCAAATTTAAAGCTGATATTGATGTCGAAGCTGAGAGTGTTCATCCATTGTCAGGCAGTGACAATCGTCTCGGCCCCGCTATTGAGGAAAATAAAGAGGGGGAGGAGGCTGACTAGGAATGCGGCTTTAACCGCGGCCTTGACGTGTGTTAGGGCCCACCCTTTATGGACGGGGGAGGGGCTAAGCGTGGCGATTAGGGGGTAGAGCAAGAGGGCAAAGATAAGTAGCAGGGAAGAGCTTAAAATGGTGGATATAAGGTGCATAGCTGCTGCTTGGATTTGCACCAAGAGTTTCTGGTTCCTAAGACCAACGGATAAGCTGTCATCCTCCAGGAGCGCGAGTGAACTACGGGGTTTAACCGTAGGGGTAGAAGATTAGCAGTCTCTATTGCCTTCGGGCTTCTCTCGGTGAATAAGGGGACTCTAACCCCTATTACTAGAATCACAATCTAGTGTTTTTCTTAAACTATATTTACAGAAGCATCACCCTCACATTAGTTCCGGCTTCAGGACTAGTAGGACGATGGGCAGAAGGTGGAGAGTTAAAAGAAGGTGTTCTCGGGTATGGGAGGGCTCAAGGGCAATGATATGCGAGGGTAGGGGCCCCCGTTGGGAGGTCAAGAAAAGGTAAAGGGAGTAGCTGGCAGTAATGAGGGTCCCTAGCCCCGTGATTAGAAGAGTCCAATAGGACCAGTTGAACATGGCCGTAATAATTATTAGCTCCCCCATGAGGTTGGGAAGCGGAGGGAGAGCGAGATTGGCAAGGTTGGCGATAAATCACCAGGTGGTCATAAGGGGGAGAACCATCTGTAATCCCCGGGCCAGCAGTATAGTTCGGCTGTGTGTCCGTTCATAGGCCGTGTTAGCTAGGCAGAACAGGGCCGAGGATGCGAGGCCGTGGGCAATTATGAGAATAATTGCACCCGTGAAGCCCCACGGGGTTTGGATAAGGATCCCCCCGGCCACGAGGCCCATGTGGCTGACGGACGAGTAAGCGATTAGAGACTTAAGGTCTGTTTGCCGCAAGCAGATCGAGCCTGTTATGATAACCCCCCATAAGGCTAGAACAATGAACGGGTAGGCAAGTTCTTTGGAAAGGGGGTCCAACATGAGTATCATGCGCATTATGCCATATCCCCCCAGTTTGAGGAGGACAGCAGCTAGAACCATAGACCCAGCGATTGGGGCTTCTACATGGGCTTTAGGAAGTCACAGGTGGACACCGTAGAGGGGCATCTTAACTAGGAAAGCCAGGAGGCATCCGGCTCATCATAGCTTGTCGCCCCATGTGGAAAGGTGAAGGGGTTGGGAGTATTGAAGCGTGAGGAGGGATAGGGTCCCTGTTTCGTTTTGGAGGAGAAGAAGGGCCACTAGAAGGGGAAGGGAGCCTGCTAGGGTGTAGAAGAGGAAATATGTTCCGGCATTCAGTCGCTCCGCCTGGTTTCCTCAGCGGGTGATAATAATAAGGGTGGGGACCAAGGTGGCTTCAAACATCACATAGAACATGATAATTTCCGTCGCTCCAAATGCCAGGATAAGAAACATTTGAAGGGAAGCAAGAAGGGCAATGTAGGTTCGTTGGCGGTTGACTGGCTCGGGTGAAATATGGTTCTGGCTTGCGAGGATCATTAGGGGGAGTAGCCAGCACGAGAGCACTAGCAAGGGGGTGGACAGGGGGTCAGTGGCGAGGTAAAGGTTAGAAGTGGTCCACCCAGCTTCGGAGGTCCATTTAAGCCAAGAGAGGCTAGCCAAGGCAATTATAAGGCTTTGCGCTACAGTTGTGGGTCATAGCCACTTGGCTGGGGCGAGCCAGATTGTGGGGAAGAGTATAATAGTTGGGACTAAGATTTTTAGCATCGGAGGAGGTTCAGGCTTTGCAGGTGGTCAGTGCCGTGAGTGCGGGCAGTGGCCACTAGAATGGCGAGTCCAGCGCTGGCTTCACAAGCTGAAAAAGCTAGAAGTAGTATGGGTGCGCAAGAAAACCCTGTCACCTCGGCTTGGAGGGCCCAGACTGAGAGGGCAATATAGAGGGAGAGCATTATCCCTTCGAGGCAGAGGAGAGCAGATAGAAGGTGAGTGCGGTGGAAGGCTAGTCCTATTAGCCCCAGGATAAAAGCTGAGGTGAAACTAAAATGTGTGGGGGTCATGAGGTAGTCGCGGACTCGAACCGCGGTTTTTTGAGCCGAAATCAAAGGTCTTATGTTGGACTAACCACCTATTCTGCTCATTCTAGCCCCCCTTGGATTCACTCGTAGATTAGGCCAAGGGTGAGGAGGGTGAGTACGGCTACGGCTCACGTGAAGGTGGTGGCAGGAGCATCTAGCTGGTCCCCCCAGGGAAGAGGCAGGAGAAGAGCAATTTCTAGATCAAACAATAGGAATAGAATGGCAATCAGAAAAAATCGGAGGGAAAAGGGGAGGCGAGCTGAGCCGAGGGGGTCAAAGCCACATTCGTAGGGGGAGAGTTTCTCGGCGTCTGGGTTTAGCTGGGGAAGTCAAAAAGAGACAATGGCAAGTACTGTTGAGAGCAAAATAGTAATGGAAACCACCGAAGTAACTAAGTTCATTATCTTTCCTTGGGTTTTCACCAAGACCGAGTGATTGGAAGTCACATATACTAGGTTAATACTAGAAAGACTATGAGCCTCATCAGTAGATGGATACGTAGAGGAATAGTCATACAACGTCCACAAAGTGCCAATATCAGGCGGCGGCTTCAAAGCCGAAGTGGTGTTCGGATGTAAAGTGGTAGTGGATTTGGCGGAGGAGGCACACAGCGAGGAAAGTTGACCCAATGAGGACATGTAGGCCGTGGAATCCTGTAGCCACGAAGAAGGTTGAGCCATAGACGCCATCTGCAATAGTAAAAGGCGCTTCATAGTACTCTAGCCCCTGAAGGAAGGTGAAGTAAAAGCCTAGGAGAATGGTTAAGGTGAGGGATTGGATGGTCTCCTTCCGTTCGCCCTCCATAATGCTATGGTGTGCTCAAGTTACGGTGACACCTGACGCCAAAAGAACTGCAGTATTTAGTAGCGGGACCTCAAATGGATCCAGGGTGGTAATGCCAGTTGGGGGCCAGCATCCGCCCAGCTCTGGGGTGGGGGCAAGGCTAGCGTGGTAAAATGCCCAGAAAAACCCCAGGAAGAAGAATACATCTGATGTAATAAATAAGATTATGCCATATCGCAGGCCTTTTTGGACGGGGGGAGTATGGTGTCCCTGAAATGTCCCCTCTCGAGCGATGTCCCGCCATCATTGGTACATGGTTAGTAGGAGAAGGGCGGTTCCCGCTGTTATCAGGGTTGTGGAGTGGAAGTGGAATCATATTGCTGTTCCTGAGGTCATTAGGAGAGCGCCTACTGCGCCGGTTAGGGGCCAGGGGCTCGGGTCGACTATGTGAAATGCGTGTGCTTGGTGGGCCATTAGACGTTTTCTTGTAGGTAAAGGCTCATCAGAAGGACGAACACGTAGGCCTGGATCATTGCTACGGCGACTTCGAGGAGGGTGAGTAGGAATAAGACAATAGAGGTTAAAATTGCGACGGTGGGCATCAGTGGAAGGAGGACGAAGGCAGCTGTGGCAATTAGCTGGATAAGCAGGTGGCCTGCTGTAAGGTTAGCTGTGAGTCGGACCCCCAGGGCCAGGGGGCGGATAAATAGGCTAATTGTCTCGATAATAATGAGGACAGGGATGAGAGGTCCGGGTGTGCCTTCTGGGAGAAGGTGGCCCAGAGCTGCCGTGGGCTGAGTTCGCATCCCAATAATAACCGTGGCTAACCACAGAGGGACAGCGAGTCCCATGTTGAGGGAAAGTTGGGTTGTTGGGGTGAAAGTATATGGAAGGAGGCCAAGCATGTTAATGGTAATTAGGAATAGCATGAGGGAGGTAAGGATGAGGGCCCATTTGTGGCCCCCGGGGTTAAGGGGCAGAAGGAGTTGTTGTGTGAAGCGGTTAATGAATCAGCCTTGAAGGGTCAATAGGCGATTGTTAAGTCACCGGTCTGTAGGGGTGGGAAATAAGATTCAAGGTAGGGAGAGGGCCAGGGCTATCAGAGGAATACCAAGGAATACTGGGCTTATAAATTGGTCAAAGAAGCTTAGTGTCATGGTCAGTTTCAAGATTCAGGGCTGGATTTTTCAGCGCTTTGAACGGTAGGTTCATTAGGGAAAGTGTGTCCGAGGACTTTGGGTGGAATGACAGTTAAAAACACTAATCACGAGAAGACTAGGATGGCAAATCAAGGGGCTGGGTTGAGTTGAGGCATGTCACTAGGGGTGGTTGGGATTCACCAATTTTTAGCTTAAAAGGCTAACGCTTTCTCCCGTTTTAGCTTCTTAGTGAGGCGTCTTCAAGCATTATGGAGGATCAATTTTCAAAGTGTTTTAGGGGAACTGCTTCTACGACGATGGGCATAAAGCTGTGGTTGGCTCCACAAATCTCTGAGCATTGTCCGTAGAATACACCGGGGCGCGAAGCAATGAAGGCTGTTTGGTTTAGCCGTCCTGGGACTGCGTCTATTTTAACGCCAAGAGCAGGTACGGCTCAGGAGTGGAGGACATCTTCTGCAGAAACGAGGACTCGGATGGGGGATTCAACGGGGACGACCATACGATGGTCTGCTTCTAAGAGGCGGAATTGTCCGGGAGCGAGGTCCTGGGTGGGGATCATGTATGAGTCGAACCCCAGATCTTCGTAGTCGGTGTATTCGTAGCTTCAGTATCACTGGTGGCCTATAGCCTTGATCGTCAGGTGGGGGTCGTTAATCTCATCTATCAGGTATAGAATCCGGAGGGAGGGAAGGGCAATGAGGATAAGAATTACAGCAGGAAGAACAGTTCAGATAATTTCGATTTCTTGGGAGTCGAGGATGTACTTGTTAGTTAGTTTTGTAGAGACCATGGCTACGATAATATAGAGTACGAGAGTGCTAATCAGAAGAACAATTATCAGAGCATGGTCGTGGAAATGAAGGAGTTCTTCCATTACTGGGGAGGCCGCGTCTTGGAATCCTAGTTGAGAGGGATGTGCCATTATAGCCTTGGGCTCAAGACACGCGGGGCTCTAACCCACAGTTTTGCCTTGACAAAGCAATGTTATAGCAAATTTAACTAGTGTCTTATTGAAGAAAGTGACAGAGCGGTTATGTGGCTGACTTGAAATCAGCAGATGGGGGTTCAATTCCTCCCTTTCTCGCTAGTGGGCTTGAACCTGAACGTAGGCTGGCTCTTCGAATGTGTGGTAAGGGGGAGGGCAGCCGTGTAGTCACTCTACATTTGTGGAGGTTAGCTCGACGGATATCACTTCTCGTTTGGCTACGAATGCTTCCCATAGAATAAATAGGAACATAATCACGGCAACCAGGGAAATGAGGGATCCAATAGAGGAGATAGTATTTCAGAGGGTGTAAGCGTCGGGGTAGTCGGAGTATCGTCGAGGCATGCCGGCGAGGCCTAGGAAGTGTTGGGGGAAGAAGGTTAGGTTGACTCCAAGGAACATAATTCCGAAGTGGATTTTGGTTCATGTGCTATGGAGGGTGTACCCTGAAAATAGGGGGAACCAGTGTACAAAAGCGGCCAGGATGGCAAACACAGCCCCCATAGATAGTACATAGTGGAAGTGGGCTACTACATAGTAGGTGTCGTGGAGCACAATGTCCAGGGACGAATTGGCTAGCACGATTCCGGTCAGGCCCCCTACTGTGAATAAGAAGATGAAACCGAGGGCTCACAAAAGGGGTGTTTCTCACTTAATTGAACCTCCGTGCAGGGTGGCTAGTCAGCTAAAAACCTTAACGCCTGTGGGGATGGCAATAATCATTGTGGCAGAAGTAAAGTAGGCACGGGTGTCAACATCCATCCCTACCGTGAACATGTGGTGAGCTCACACAATAAAGCCTAAAAGGCCGATGGCCATCATTGCTCATACCATACCCATATATCCAAAAGGCTCTTTTTTGCCTGAGTAGTATGCGACGATGTGAGAGATTATCCCAAATCCAGGGAGGATGAGAATGTAGACTTCGGGGTGGCCAAAGAATCAGAACAGGTGTTGATACAAGATGGGGTCACCTCCGCCGGCAGGGTCGAAGAAAGTGGTGTTTAGATTCCGATCGGTCAGAAGCATCGTAATACCAGCAGCTAGGACTGGCAGAGAAAGGAGCAGAAGGACAGCAGTAATCAGAACAGATCAAACAAATAGTGGCGTTTGGTACTGAGAGATGGCAGGAGGTTTCATGTTGATGATAGTCGTAATAAAATTGATGGCCCCTAGGATGGAAGAGATTCCGGCAAGGTGTAAGGAGAAGATAGTGAGGTCTACTGAAGCGCCAGCATGGGCTAGGTTGCCGGCAAGCGGCGGGTAGACAGTTCAACCAGTTCCGGCCCCTGCTTCGACCCCTGAGGAAGCGAGGAGTAGGAGGAAAGAAGGGGGGAGGAGTCAGAAGCTTATGTTATTTATTCGAGGGAACGCCATGTCAGGGGCTCCAATCATAAGGGGAATAAGTCAGTTCCCAAATCCTCCGATGAGAATGGGTATCACCATAAAAAAGATTATCACGAAAGCGTGCGCAGTGACGATAACGTTGTAGATTTGGTCATCTCCGAGGAGGGCGCCGGGTTGACTAAGTTCGGCCCGGATGAGGAGGCTCAGGGCCGTCCCCACTATTCCTGCCCAGGCTCCGAAGATCAGATATAGGGTGCCAATGTCTTTGTGGTTGGTTGAGAAAAATCAGCGTGTAATTGCCACAGGTAAGATGGCCGAAGTAAGCGGTGGATTGTAGCCCCATATATAGAGGTTTGAGTCCTCTTCTTACCAAGCCCTGGGGTGTGACCACATCAGATTGCAAACCTGAAGAAGTAGGCTTACCGCCTGCCGGGGCTTTCCCGCCTCGCCCCGGCGGCGGGGGAGTAGGTGGATGCTCGCTGGATGGAGCGCTTAGCTGTTAACTAAGAGTTTGTAGGATCAAGGCCTTCCCACCTAGGGAGGCTTTAGCTTAATTAAAGTGTCTGAGTTGCATTCAGAAGATGCGGGATAGAGTCCTGTAAGTCTTATCAGGGGCTAAGGGATTCTCACCCTCGCTTAGGGCTTTGAAGGCTCTTGGTCTAAATACTATCCTAAGCCCCTAGCTTCACGCGAATGCTGCCAGGAAGAGGGGGGTGATGGGGAGCAGGCCTAGCGCACTCACCGTGGAGAGCGCTAGAAGAAATGAGGTCTGTCCACCTTCAAAACGCCAGGATGGGGAGGAGCCCGATGTGTTAGGGGAGAAGGTAAGCGCTATGGTGTAGCAGATCCGAAGGTAGAAGAATTGGCTCAGAAGAGCGGTAAGGGCTGCAAAGGTGGCAAGCAGGGGAAGCCCCTGCTTGGTCATCTCCTGCAGGATTAGTCACTTGGGCATAAAGCCCGAGAGGGGAGGGAGCCCGCCTAGTGAGAGGAGGGTCAGGGAAGCTAGGGCGGCCAAGGCGGGGGCCTTAGTCCAGGCGGTGGCAAGGGTGTTTAGGCTGGAGGCCGCGCTTGCTTTCATGGTAAGGAATGCAGAGGTGGTCATTATAATGTAAAGGGCAAGGCCCAGGAGGGCTAAGGAGGGGGAGATTTGGGAGACAATGACCATTCAGCCCAGGTGAGCAATGGAGGAGTAAGCCAGAATTTTACGGACTTGGGTCTGGTTCATGCCTCCCCAGCCGCCAACTAGGGTGGAGGCGACTCCCATGCCAAGAATGAGGGAAGAGTCGATGGCAGGGGTGACTTGGATGATGAGGGCAAAGGGGGCCAGCTTTTGCCATGTAGAGAGGATGAGGCCGGTGGTGAGGCTAAGACCCTGAATCACCTCTGGAAGTCAGAAATGGACTGGGGCCAAGCCCACTTTCAAGGCTAAGGCCATGAATGCCATTGTGGCGGAGACGGGGTGGGATAGGTGAAGAATATCTCAAGAACCTGTGAGTCAGGCGTTGGTGGCGCTGGCGAACATGATCGTAGCCGCGGCTGCAGCTTGGGTAATAAAGTACTTGGCTGCTGCCTCCACGGAGCGGGGGGAGTGCTTCTGGGTCATGAGGGGAATAATAGCCAGGGTATTGATTTCTAGCCCTATTCAGGCGAGGAGCCAGTGGGAACTAGAAAATGTTAGTGCGGTGCCCAGGCCTAGGGCTGAAATAAGAAACGATGTGACGTAGGGGTTCATGTGCTAGCAAAGGAGGGGGTCTCACCGTCATTGTTGGGGTATGGGCCCAAAAGCTTGTTTAGCTGACTTTACTAGAAAGTGGTGTAGTGGGAGCACCAGGAGTTTTGATCTCCTGAGGATGGGTTCAAGCCCCTTCTTTCTAAGGAATTAAAGGGGCTTTAACCCTTATTAGTCACCCTATCAAGGTGGCCCTTAAACGTTCAGGCATAATTCCCTTTAAAGCTGAGGTGGGAGCCCAGCAAATGCAAGGGGGAGGGCAAGGTGTCAGAGGACGAGGGCCAAGGTTAGGGGCAAGAAGCTCTTCCATACGAGGTGCATGAGCTGGTCATACCGGAACCGGGGGTAGGAGGCACGGACTCAGAGGAACACCACTGATAAAAGGGCGGCCTTGGCCATGAGGTTGCACGCAGTAAGCTCTGGGAGGGAGGGGAGATGGGAGGCCCCTAAAAATAAAACCGCAGAGAGGGTGTTCATTAAGAGAATGTTTGCGTACTCTGCAAGGAAAAATAGCGCAAAAGGGCCCCCGGCGTACTCGACGTTGAATCCTGAAACAAGTTCGGACTCCCCCTCGGTAAGGTCAAAGGGCGCTCGGTTCGTCTCAGCAAGAGTGGAAATATACCATATCGCGGCAAGGGGCCAGGCGGGAATGAGGAGTCAAATACTTTCCTGTGCAACGTTAAAAGTCTGAAGAGTGAACCCACCCGAGAAAATAATAACGCTTAGAAGGATAAGCCCGAGGCTCACTTCATAGGAGATTGTTTGTGCAACTGCCCGAAGGGCTCCAATAAGGGCATACTTGGAGTTGGAGGCCCAGCCTGAGCCCAGGATGGAATAAACCGCCAAGCTGGAGAGGGCTAAGACGAAGAGCACGCCCAGGTTCAGGTCCGCAACAGGATAGGGGATGGGTATAGGGGCCCACAGGGTCAAGGCCAGGGTGAGAGCAAGCATGGGGGTAGCAAGAAAAAGGAAGGGTGAGGAGGTAGAGGGCCGAATGGGTTCCTTGATGAACAGTTTAACACCATCAGCGATCGGCTGGAGAAGTCCGTAGGGGCCGACGATGTTGGGGCCTTTCCGTAGCTGCATGTACCCCAGAACCTTCCGTTCAAGGAGGGTCAGGAAGGCGACAGCAAGAAGGACGGGTACAATGTAGGCGAGGGGGTTGACGATATAGGTCAAGATGGAGGTGATCATAGCCGGGGGGAGGATTTGAACCTCCGATGAAAGGGCTTAGACCTCTAGCATTCTCCAGACTTTGCTACCCCGGTGCAGAACGACTTTCTAGATCCTGCCACACAAGGATGCCATACTCTTTGGCACACCTGGGTATGCCCTCTTGTCTGTTTTAGTTGCCTTCAGCAGGTGAGGGTGGGGCGTGCCTCGAGCATGGGCCTCTTTACCCCGGTCCTTTCGTACTGGGGGGAATCATCTCATAGATAGAAACTGACCTGGATTGCTCCGGTCTGAACTCAGATCACGTAGGACTTTAATCGTTGAACAAACGAACCCTTATTAGCGGCTGCACCAATAGGATGTCCTGATCCAACATCGAGGTCGTAAACCCCCTCGTCGATAGGGACTCTGGGAGAGGATTGCGCTGTTATCCCTAGGGTAACTTGTTCCGTTAATCGGCGTTACGCCGGATCATCTTGGTCAGAATTTCTGTTGCTTAGGGCGGCAGCCCTTAGGTGTGAGGTTCGTAACCTTGGTCCACAAGGAGGCTTTGCTATCCTCCGCGGTCGCCCCAACCGAAGACAGGGGAGGCAGGAGCCACAATGTTTTCCCCTCTTAATGGAGGGGGTGTAACGTGGGCTGTCTAGTGTCTAAAGCTCCATAGGGTCTTCTCGTCTTATGTGTTAATCCCCGCTTCTGCACGGGGAGATCAATTTCATTGACTGGGGGGAGGAGACAGCTAAGCCCTCGTCTAGCCATTCATACAGGTCCTCATTTAAAGGACAAGTGATTGCGCTACCTTCGCACGGTCAAAATACCGCGGCCGTTTAACCCAGGGGTCACCGGGCAGGCGGGACTTCTTATGCATAGTTCTCAAGAGGCGATGTTTTTGGTAAACAGGCGAGGCTTGTGTTTGCCGAGTTCCTTGTCCCCCTTTTAGTCTTTCCTTGGTGCACTCCTGTGTGGGGCTAACGATCGTTTCATTGGGCGCTTCTTGGTTGCGCTAAAGTCCAAAGTTCCCTCTTGCATTGGGTTCGTTATTTGTCGGTGGGGGGTCCGGTCCGACTTACACATGTGCAAGGAGAGGGGTGTGTGCCCCTCTTATTACTCATTCTAGCAGGGTCGCTCCCATGGGGGCATGGGGCGGTTTAGTAAAATTAGGGGTGGGGGAGAGGTTATCAGGATAAGAGGTGTGTGCTGCCTGAGCTTTAACGCTTTCTAGTCAGATGGCTGCCCTTAAGCCCACTGGAACAGTATGCCTTCAAAATTATGATCCTTGACCGCCTGTTAAGGTTGTGTCCTGGTTCAAAGGAGCTGTACCTCCCTTGAATAACTCCCCCGGTTTCTCTTCGCCTTAAGAAGAAGGTTCTCATGGGCTTGAAAAGCCAGGGGGCTGAACTCCTATTCATTTCCTAAACAACCAGCTATAACTAGACTCGATAGGTATTTCACTTCTACTCGGAGCTCTCTCCACTCTTTTGCAACAGAGACGGATAGGCCCTGCGATAGGCTGTCTCGGAGTAGCTCGTCCAGTTTCGGGGGCCCAGACTAAAGCTCTCTTTGCCTGGGTTTACTGGCTAGATCATGATGCAAAAGGTACAAGTTTAAATCTTTGCTTTTCAGTGCTTGTATAGGTTATTTCACTTCTCTTTCAGCTTTCCCTTGCGGTACTTTTTCTATGGCTCAAATTGCCCTTTTCCGTCGCCCGTACTAAGGTGGAAAAATGATTTGTTCACAAGCTTCTAGGTTATGAGGGGTTATTTATACTAATAAATTAATCCAAGTGTTCGGCTAGCTGTTTGGCTCAGGGCGACCCGATTTGCACGGGTGTCTTCTCGGAGTAAGGGAGATGCTGTTCTGTTTAGCTACGCCCCGGTTGTCCCAAGTGCACCTTCCGGTACACTTACCATGTTACGACTTGCCTCCCCTTTGTTCGGTTGTCTTGTTAAGAACTGCACTGAGTGAACCCGGAGAGAGTGACGGGCGGTATGTACGCGCCTCAGAGCCGGCTTCAGGAGAACTCTCTATTTACCCCTTACTGCTAAATCCACCTTTAGGGGCCGGTTTCACAGCCCCCTCCGTAATAACCTGTGGTAGGTAATGTAGCCCATTTCTTCCCACCTCATACGCTGCACCTTGACCTGACGTTTTGGGTTGTACCCATTTTGCTCACTTCAACACCTTCACAGGGTGAGCTGACGACGGCGGTATATAGGCGGGTCAAACAAGGGGTGGTGAGGTTGAACGGGGATTATCGATTCTAGAACAGGCTCCTCTAGGTGGGTATGAGGCACCGCCAAGTCCTTTGGGTTTTAAGCTAGCGCTTGTAGTCCCCTGGCGGACATTAAGGGTAAATTAATATCAAAGTTTATGGCTAAGCATAGCGGGGTATCTAATCCCGGTTTGTACCTTAGCTGTCGTGGGTTCAGGTGAGTTAAAGCCACTTTCGTAGTGGGGCTTCCCGCCCTCGGGAGCGTATAACAGCCTGGAGGGTGTTCGGCTTTAGTTTCTTGTCCCCCTAACCACTCTTTACGCCGGTGACTTTCAACTTGGGCCACTCGTATAACCGCGGTGGCTGGCACGAGATTAACCGGCCCTAAAAACCGTAACCTAGTCAAGCTTTCGCTTATTGCTTAATGTCTATCACTGCTGAGTACCCTTGGGGGTGTGGCTGAACAAGGCGTCCTGGGCTGCTTTGCGCGCGCCTGATACCGGCTCCTTGCCCCCGGGCGGGGGGTAAAGGGCATCCTCACAGGGACGCGGAGACTTGCATGTATAAATTTGGCTGAAGCTGAAGGTAAAGTCAGGACCAAGCCTTTGTGCCCGCGGGGTTTTTCAACGCCCATCTAAACATCTTCAGTGTTTTGCTTTGATTAAGCTACGCTAGC